GTCAGCTTACTAATTGGATGCCCTACTGCGTTACAAAATTTCGCTTTAGCCAATGATCCAATCAGAGGAATAATTGGAACTATTGTATCGAGTTTATTGGGAGCATTATTTAGTAGAAATGAATTTTCTAGCATTTGATTCCGCACCACTGCAGGATTTCGTCGAAGACTTGAAAAGTAACTCAAAAAATCGAGGGAATGCTTGGATAATTGGTTTATACGGATACTTGCCGCGTGAGACCATACATCAAAATGACATTGCCATAAATTGACAAGGTAAGATTTCCATTTATTCATTAGAAGAGGTGTGTCTTTGGAAGCCAGAATGGATTTTCCTTGATATCTAACATAATGCATGAAAGGATCCTTGAGAAAGCATGGGATGACCGGAAAATCATTAGCAAAGACTTCGGCAAAATGTTCTATTTTTCTATATAAACAGAGTCGTTCAAAAAGGACTCCAGAAGATGTTAATCGTAAATGAGAAGATTGGTTACGGAGAAAAAGGAAGATGGATTCGTATTCACATATATAAGAATTATATAGGAATAAAAAAAATCTCGGATTACTTTTTGAAAAAATGGAAATAGATTTATTTGTAATAATAAGACTGTTACAATTAGAATACTCATGAAGAAAGAACCGCAATAAATGCAAATAAGAAGCATCTTTCACCCGGTAACGAAGGGTTTGAACCAATATTTCCAGATGGGCAGGGTAGGGTATTAGTATATCCGCCGAATAATTTAAATGTGGGAACTTTTCCTCTAAAAAGGGAAATATTGAATGAATGGATCGTAAATTGTAAAATCTTACGATTTCTGCCCCTTCTAAAGAAGATATTAATCGTAGATAAAATGGAATTTCCACAATGATTGAAAATCCTTCTGATAGAATTTTAGAATGCAAATTCTTGTTGTACCCAAAAAATGGATTTTGTTTAGAATCATTAGCAGAAATTATCAAATAATTCTGTTGATACATTGTAGTAATTAAGCGTTTTACAATCAGTAAACTAGATTTATTATCATAACCTATATTTTCCAACAACATGTATCTATTTAAACCATGACCATGAGCAAGTGCATAACTATATTCCCGAAAGATAAGTGGGTATAGGAAGTCATGTTGCCGAAATCTATCGAGTTCTAAATATCCTTGAAATTCCTCCATTTAAAATTAGATGGGGATAAGGGATTTCTTTTGGGTTATTAAATGACACATAGTACGAGACAGTCAAAACAGGATATTATAGTAAGAAATAAATAGATATATACCCCGGAACCAGATAAGACTGATCGACGGACTCTTTAGCCTCTCCTTTTCCATCTAATTTAATTGGTTTATGTTCATTCGAGGATAACAAGATGGTTAGAAATCCTTTATTTGTTCAACCCAATCGCTCTTTTGATTTTGGAAAAAAAGGATTTTTATCTTTATCAATAGACTGCTTTTTCTACACATTTACCCCCACACTCTAATGGAGAATAGCTACTAATAATTAGGATTTAAAAAAAAATCGATGATCCACTTATGGGAAAAGCATTTCCCGCATCAAGGACTAATCCATTTTTAACGTTTAATTAGATCGGGTAATCGTTCAAATTAAGAACAGAAGCTCGTTTCTTTTTTTTTGTTTACCTATAATTGGAGCCATAGGGCTCTATCCATTTATTCACTTAACCCAAAATTTCATTTTATTTTTTTTCGTCAAGAATTTAAACAAAGTTTTGAACCGATCCGCTAAGAATAAAATATTCTCAGAATTCCACATTGATACGACATGCTGCTTTTTCCATTCATTCCTTTGAGGATCAGTCGCGGTTTTACAAGCTCTAGAGATAGTATCGACGAAGACGTTGCTTCATACAAATGTGTAAAAATTGCCAGTCGCACTTAAAAGCCGAGTACTCTACCGTTGAGTTAGCAACCCCCCCCCCCCCCAAAAAAAAAAATGTGTAGATCCAATCGGAATAAAAAATTAGATTTAATTGCACACCGAAATCCAAATAGTAAAATAGCAAAAATATTGCTAATCGATTCTGAACATAAAAAAAATAATGAACATATTAGATGCAAATACACTGACTTCTAAAATAAGAATCTAGATTAAGATAAGGATATGGATTAAGTCAAAATTGATGTACTACCACGGATTTAGTTCGTATCTTATCCATTATTATCTTATCCGTTTTTTTTTTTTCAATAAAATAAATAAATAATAAATAAAGGCTTCTCGTATCCCAGCAAATCCGACGAATCCGTCGTTTAAATAAAGTAAAATAAAAAAACCAAGTCCATAGATGGAACAGAGGGAAATAGATACATTTATTCATGATCGGATTATATTTGTTTGATACACTGTTGTCAATATGAATGTAAATCTTAAGAAAAGAACACAATGTGGAGAACCATAAATTAAAATAAAAAAAAAAATTAAATATTAAATATGGAATTAATATAATAAAATATAAATTATACAAATAAAGAAAAACTAATGACTTGTATTGAATTGGCACTAACTATATATGGATAATAAACATGGATACAAAAGGATGTAAGCGTAAGAATCAATATTCGTAGCAAAGTATCGCAATGCTTGGGTTTACTTAATCCATATAAGTAAAATAAAAAAAAACAAATCCGAAATCCCATTTGTTTTTTTTTATTTATTTGTTCATAACATAAAAAAAGTGAAAGTTTCAACTAAAAACCAACTAGTATTGAATTAGCAATAATGTAAATATTTTGGATTTCTAAATCCAACTACTTCGGTTATTCATTTGATCTTTTTTCATCTGTCTTAAATTAAATGAATTTCTATCACTAAAATAAAAATAAATTTTTGTCGTTATAGAAGACGACATTTTTTAGTAGTAGACATTTTTTGGTAGTAATAATAAATAGGTATGAATAGAACAAAAGAGGGGGCTTATATAACTTTGTATAACCTTTTATATACTACCGCCCCCCCTCTTTTGTTCTATTCATTAATTGAATTTAATCTGTTGATTAAGGCAAAGTTCCATAAAAACTCCCGCCTTCTTCGAAATATCATGAACAGTTCCCGTAGGTTGAGCGCCCCTTTCAAGGAAATATAGAATAGCAGGAACATTTAAATAGGTTTGATTCTTTAGCGGATCATAAAAGCCCACTTTCCGAAGAGCTCTTCCTTCTCTTCGGCATCGAGCATCAATTGCAACGATTCGATAAACCACCCATTGGGATAGATGTAGATGAATAATACCCCCCCTAGAAACGTATAAGAGGTTTTCTCCTCATACGGCTCAAGAAAATTCGAAATTATGTCTATGGATCGAATTTGAAATTTTTAATTAGTAATGTCAAATGGATCCATAAAATAATCAAATCAATTAAATATGAGTTAAGTACTTTTTAGTATTCCTTATTCTTATCCGAAAAAGAAAATAAAATCATTTGTATTCGCATCCTCATAACTCAAGTTGGATAACTCGCTAATAGCCCAAGGAAACCCTTTACTTTAGGTATTTCGTTTATTGAGCGATCTCTAACCACGCACCTTTTTTTGTCTTTAGAATCTATTTTGATTCTTAATTAGAATCTATTTATTGAGACAACTGAAAGTGGTATTTCCTTGTTCCAGGATTCTTTATCGTTTCTTTGAATCATTGGGTTTAGACATTACTTCGGTGATTTTTAATCGTTTCAAAAAACGTCAGCAACATACCCTTTTTGTGATTTCTTTTTATCAAAAAATCATACAAATGGTCGATTTGATTCCTGCGCGATACACTTTTAATCGAAAGAGTTTTACCAATTCCAAGAGGTTTTACTTATAAATTTGAAAATGGGATCCTTTCGATTTTTATATGGAAAATATACTTACGAAGCTGTTTCAACTTATTAATTAACACTAACCCTAGATCCGTTCCCTTAAAAAATGAATCAATACTTTTTTTTACTCGAGCTCCATTAAGATCATGTACTATTTACATCCCAACCCCCGACCTCAAAAAGGAGGGTTCTAGTGAAACAGAACAAACGATGTCGAGCCAAGAGCGCCCTCATTCCTATCTAATTAATATAAAAAGAAAATGATGGATGTAAGAATCCACAGACGACCATATCCCTCAAGTCGCACGTTGCTTTTTACCACATCGTTTTAAACGAAGTTTTACCATAACATTTCCTAGTAGGTTGCTGTAAACAGTATGTAATTGATTCCATTATGGACTCATGAATAATCATTGGTTCGTTCGGTATATAGTAATCCATACTTTTATGAATGGGTAATTTCTCAAGAAGTATCAGCACGAATTAAATTTAACCCCATATAATATATATAATAAATAATATATAATATATAGAAATATAATAATAGAAATATAATAAATATTTTTTTAATATATTATTTTATTTTTTCTTTAGAATTATAATCTAAATATAAATATTAGAATATAAAAAAATTGAACTAATAAATAACACAAATAAGTTTTTTTTTAATCTGCATCTTGAGGTGACTTGCTAAAATAGATTCACCAATTTCACACTTCTTCGAGTACCAAGGACTCATAAGACATTATTAAAAATATTTAATTGATTGAAAAATTTCCTATTTCACTATCATTACATTATTTGAATAAGGCTTTACAGTAAAAATCGCATTTTGATAATAATAGAGAAAAATTCATATTCGGATTAAACCATAAAAAAATGTAAATTCTTTTTGTTTTTCACGAGGTGGTGGATAAAGACTGATAGAATAGAGGCTTTGGGTTGTTATTCTTTTTGATAAATCATAATTAAAAGGGGATTCCCATACCTATCAGGTAGACTAAACAAATATCTTTGAAAGTAATTAGAAACATTCTATGTTAAAGGGTAAAGTTAAATATTTAAAATTTAGGGATAACAAATGTCACAAAACTCAATTGAAATAAAATAAAGTTTTCAATGAATCAATGAAATAGAAGAAATAGAACGATAACAATACATATATATAAGCCTTCGCTCCCTTTCTGCGTAGTTTATTTGACCTGGAGTCAATAATCCGGCTGCAATTATTTCCTAAGGAAAAGCGACTAAGATGTATGAATACACTTTGTCTCAATTGGTACATATCATATATTTACAATTTTTCATAAAAGAAAACACAAAATACTTAAAAGGGGGTTCAAAGAAAAGACATATGTTACGTATGTAACTTGATTTTTTTTTAATGAAATTCAGACAGCCGCATATATTGAAATTGGTATTTTACATTGACGTTTAACTCCTATCTACTGCGTCAATTCTATGAATATGATGAATCCTAAATAAAAAAAGAATCCTATTAGAGTGTTCCAGACTATTACTATTTTGTATAAATGTAAATTAAAACAAGTACAGATTAAATCATGGCTCGTATTTTTATTTTATGAAGAACTAACTTATTAAATAGAAATATGATTTAATCTATGCTCCCCTCTTACCTGTATACAAATAGATTCAATTACATCTGTGTGTTATTTGAACACGATTCGATTTTTTATTTTTGAAAACGATATAATTCATATAAGAATCAATCATTATAGGAAAGCAAAATCAGATTATAACCAATCTTATTCTACTCTTAAAAAAAAAAAATAAGGTTGTTTAAAAAAGGGCAATCTTTCTTTTATTCTGATATAAAATAGAAAATCTATATTCTGATATGATATATATATATAATATAATAGGTATGCTCTGGGACGGAAGGATTCGAACCTCCGAATACCGGGACCAAAACCCGTTGCCTTACCACTTGGCCACGCCCCATTTTTGATTTCTATTCGACATTAATAAAGACTAATATTGATAGTAGTTCTTCGTCAATTCTAGTCCAAATCTATATAGAATAGATTAGAGTGTTGCTAGGATTTTGAGACATTTAGATAGAGAATTAAACGACATTTATTGATCATTACATACAATTCAATTAAGATATTGTATGAAAGTATGGTTTTGTCTATTCTCTTTTGATTTGAGAATTGAAGGATTTTTGATTGGGTTAATAAAAAAAAAAATAAGATTATAATAACTCATATTAAGAACTCATCATATTAATAACTCAATCAAAATAAATACAATTATCTTCAAGAACAAAGAAAAAAATGTTTGTTATGCTTAATATCTTTAGTTTGATCTGTATTTGTCTTAATTCTGCTCTTTCTTCAAGTAGTTTTTTCTTCTCAAAATTGCCCGAGGCTTATGCTTTTTTGAATCCAATCGTAGATTTTATGCCAGTAATACCTTTGCTCTTTTTTCTCTTAGCTTTTGTTTGGCAAGCTGCTGTAAGTTTTCGATGAGATCTTTAATACGGTCCTAGAAAAATTCATGATTTATTCTTAAAAAAAAATTCTAACAATTCATAAGATCAGATAAGTCTTATAGTATAACCCTTCGATTCAAATAATGAAATTCTTGGATCGCCACAATAAGTCTGGGCTCCCCCCAGTTCCTCATTCGGACCCTTTTTTACAGTGAAAGAACCTAGTAGATTCCTCCGCAATATCTAATTGCGGGTATGAAAAAGCTTTTGGTAATGAAAGACTTTACTCTTATTACAAATGAATTTCTGAAAATTATTTTTTATTTCTATAGATTTAGAAAAATAATTTCGTGGTGTCAAAATAAGGTATGTGGTATAAAAATGGAGAATCTATTATCTTTTTTTCCAAAAAAAATGATCTTGGAGATTGTGTAATGCTTACTCTTAAACTATTTGTTTACACAGTAGTGGTATTCTTTGTTTCTCTCTTTATCTTCGGATTCCTATCTAATGATCCAGGACGGAATCCTGGACGTGAAGAGTGAAGAATAAAAAATAACAATAAAGTTTCTGTTTTCCTTGCTTGATTTTAAAATGTTCTTAGGATTTTATTTATTCCACATTTTTAACTATTAATTAAAATGAAATAAAAAAAAAAGACTCGTTGAAAGAGAAATTGAAAGATAAAGAAAAAATACCAAGTCATTGACTAAAGCGGAAAGAGAGGGATTCGAACCCTCGGTACGAAAAACCCGTACAACGGATTAGCAATCCGACGCTTTAGTCCACTCAGCCATCTCCCCAAATTGAAAGAAAAAGGATAATTACTAGATTCTATTACACAAAAACAGTAAGGCTTGAAAAAGGGCCCTCTCTTTATACCTCTTTATTATTCAGTATATAATTATTATATAGATATCTAATTATAGAGACATAGAAAAATAGAAAAAACAATATAGAAAATAAAAATCAGTGATTTCATTTAGGTAAAGTAAGGGCTCGAAAGCGATATCTCAACTCCACTATTCCAATGAATATAAATTTAGATATATAACCACCTAATGCCTCAAGAATATTATATATTATATAAACTATAAACTATAAATTATATAGCAATGAATTTCTTATATAAAAAAATTATAGAATTAATAAATAGTAAATAGAAAGTAATAATAAATATATAAATTAAAATTAAATAAATAATAAAAAAAGAGTACCTCTTTGCTTTCGTCTGCAAGATCCTTTTTTACTTTTACTTCCACAGCCCGGCCCCCGGTCCTGACCGGGCCGGGTCTTTCGTTTTTGTTCCAATGAATCATAGAAAAAAATGATTTATTTGATTTGAAAAAAAAAAATGATTAATGATTGTTCTTGAAACAACAACAATCATAATAAAGGCAATTTCTATTCCTATCATACAGAATAGAATAGAATCCGAGTGTCGTTTCTTAATTATTTTATTCTTTCTTTTTTTTTTTCTTTTTATTCCAGTAAAGTAAAAAGTAAATGGAATAAAAAGAAAAAAGAATAGAACCATATATTCTTGCACAATTTATGTTATGGCATACGCCTTTTTTTTATCGAGACGTATCCATCTCATTTAAATAACTAAAAAAGCGTGTTTTTTTAGTTATTTAAATAAATCCTCTTTCCCCAATCTCATTAGTCTCCTTGGCCAAAGCATATCAACGCTCTAATTTTCATGATTCTTTTCTGATCCTATCGTCTTAATTATGACCCATTTTTTTGTTCGACAAAAGATCCATTTATATACAATAATCACATTGTAGCGGGTATAGTTTAGTGGTAAAAGTGCGATTCGTTCTATTAATCCCTTAAATGGTTAAGGGGTCCTTCGGTTTAATTAATATTCCGATCAAAAACTTTATTTCTTAAAAGGATTTAATCCTTTACCTCTCAATGAAAGATTCGAGGAAGAATAGACATTCTCGTGATTTGTATCCAAAAGAGTCAATTAGAAATTGGAAAAAACAAAATTGGATTATGAAATTACGAAACATAATTGGTTTTTGAATTGGATCAATATTTCCAATTGAATAAGTATGAGTAAAGGGTCCATGGATAAATAGAGAAGGGAGTATTTCTAATCGTAACTAAATCTTCAATTTATGATTTGTATAAAAGAGATTGAAGCAAAACAGCTATTAACTAATGGCTTTGGTTTACTAGAGACATCGACATATTATATTGTTTTAGCTCGGTGGAAACAAAATCCTTTTCCTAAGGATTCTTTCAAATAGAAATAGAGAACGAAGTAACTAGAAGGGTGGTTCTAACCCCCCCTGTTCTATAGGGATCATCTATAAAGCGGGTTTTGTTTTGAATGCATTCAAACAGAAAAGCTGACATAGATGTTATGGGCCGAAATTTCTTTTCTTTTTTTTTTGTAATTTAGTTCACATCTGCCATATGTGAAATTTGTCCATCTTTCATAAAGGAGCCGAATGAAACCAAAGTTTCACGTTCGGTTTTGAATTAGAGACGTTAAAAACGATGACTCAACGTCGACTATAACCCCTAGCCTTCCAAGCTAACGATGCGGGTTCGATTCCCGCTACCCGCTTATATCTCTATATTATATATATTAATTTATTCTCTATATTTCTAAAATTCTATATTCTATTTAGAATATGTTTAATAGTAAAAGTTATAGTTTTTATCTATTATAAAATATTATAGTATTTAAATTCTATATTAAATAATCTATAATATAGAGGATCTAATTATAATTATTCATGTAATGAATCTAATTTAATGTAATTATTAATATAATGATAATGAATGTATCATTGAATTGAATGCGCAATTCCTGGAATTCTCTCAATGGTCTTTTTTCTGACCAAGAGATGTGAAAACAAAACTAAGAAAAAAGCGTCCATTGTCTAATGGATAGGACAGAGGTCTTCTAAACCTTTAGTATAGGTTCAAATCCTATTGGACGCGACGGATTTCCATATAGTTCTTTTCTACTAACTAGGTATTTTGAATGATTTGAACAAGAGACCCTTATAAATATTTATATATTTATTTATATATTTATTCTTAATAATAATTTTATAGTAATAAAAAATTATTAATTATTAATATAAAAAATATATAATAAAACAAAAGATTAGATTATAGAAATAATTAGTTCTATAAAATTAGAAAGTTATTTAAAGGAATTTCTTTATACCTGCTCCTGAAGTAGAAAGCGTTCCATTTGTTCTTGAATAGCGTCTTTCAAAAGGGCTTCTGCTTCCTCATTGAATATCTTGGTAGAAGATATGATTTCTTGGAACTGCGGTTTATTCGTTTTTAAATAAGTCCGTAACTCAACGAGAAATTTCTTTACCTGTCCAATTTCTAATGAATCAAGATAACCATTCGTTCCAGTATAAATAGTCATTACCTGTTCTTCCACCGTGAGAGGGGATGATTGAGATTGTTTGAGCAACTCGCGTAATCGTTGACCTCTTGCCAATTGATTCTGAGTAGCTTTATCGAGATCAGACGCGAATTGTGCAAAGGCTTCTAATTCTGCGAATTGTGCCAATTCTAATTTTAGTTTGCCGGCTACTTGTTTCATGGCTTTAATTTGAGCGGCAGATCCTACTCTGGAGACGGAAATCCCCACGTTAATGGCAGGTCTGATTCCAGCATTGAATAAATCGGCGGATAAGAAAATTTGGCCATCTGTAATTGAGATTACATTAGTAGGAATATAAGC